ATACTAATTACGAAGCAGAACCAGAGGAATTTTATTTGATGCAGTATGCCCAACAACCCGATTTTCGTCGAAATATAATTATGGGCTCTATACGAGCTCAAAGGCGTAAAATACCTATTTTAAAACTGTCTCAAGCAAATGTACATTCCCCACTTTTTTTGTACAAACTCGACAAACCGATCCTTTCTTATTTTGATATTTCTGGACTGATTAAACGCATTTTCCGAAATTGGATGACAAAAACTAAAGAATCTGAACTTTCAGAAAAAACGGATAAAAATGAAAAGTATAAAAGAGAAGCAACAATAGGGATCGAAATAGCGGAAGAACCTCCGAACGGTATTCTAACTCCTCAATTAACAAGGAGTTGTATATTAATAATAAAATCAATTCTTAGGAAATATATTATATTACCCTCATTGATAATAGCTAAAAATATTGGACGTATCTTATTATTTCAATTTCCCGAATGGTCCGAGGATTTCGAAAATTGGAATAAGGAAACGCATGTTAAATGCACTTATAGTGGTGTTGAACTATCCGAAAAAGACTTGCCGAAAAACTGGTTAAGTGAAGGTATTCAGATAAAGATCTTATTTCCTTTCTATCTGAAACCTTGGCATAGATCGAAACCTGAATTCCCTCAAATGGGTCGATTGAAAAAAAAAAAGTGTTTTTTAACTGTGTGGGGGAGGACAACCAAACAGCCGTTTGGTTCACCTCAAAAGGAGCCTTCCTTTTTTGTACCCATTTTTAAAGAACTCATAAAAAAAATGATAAAATTGAAAACAAATTTTTTTTTTATTTTCAAAATGTTCAAAGAAATAAAAAACTGGATTAACAAAAAGGGTCTAGTTCTAAAAAGACTAATAAATGCCCCCTCAAAAAAAAAAAGAATTTTTTTATTTGGGTTGAGCGAACTAGATGAATGGGGTGAAACTAAAAACGACAAAGATGTGATAAAAAATAATCAAATAATTCACAAATTGCCCATTCCAACTCGATCAAAAAATTGGACAACACATTCGCTAACAGAAAAAAAAATGCAAGATATGACTATTAGAACAAGCACAATCCAAAATCAACTAAAAAAAATAATAAAAAGCAAGAAAAAAAATTTTAGAACTCATGAGATAAATAATGGGTTTAACAAAAAGCGGCATGCCATAAAAAGATTAGAATTCAAAAAAATACAAATTATTTGTCAAATAGTAAAAAACCGAATGACTCGACTAATCTTTAACTCGCAGTATTTTATCAAATTTTTTATTGAAAGAGTATACATTGCTATCGTCCTAGTTATTAATATAATAAGGATCAAGGGACAGCTTTTTTTTGATTTTGAATCAAAAAAAAAAAAAATGGCTAAGTACACTTACAATAATGAAATAACTAAAAAAGAAAAAAAAAAAGACTTTAGAAAGTCCTCTTTTTATATTAGTAATAAAACTTCAAAATTGTTTTTTGACTTATCTTCTTTATCACAAGCCTTTGTAGGGTATAAATTATCACAAAGTTGCATTTTTAACTTATACACCTTAAGATTCAGATCTGCACGTCAATATCATGAAACATCTCTTTGTTTAAAAGATAAAATAAAGGATGATTTTGGAGCACAAGGAATATTTGATTTGGAATTAAAAACGAAGAAATTTCTTACTTCTGGAAGAAATGAATGGAAAAGCTGGTTACAGAATCATTATCAATATAATATATCTCATATTAGATGGTCTGGATTGCTACCAAAAAAATGGAAAAAAAAACAAAACAGCCGCTCTATAAAACAAAATGAAAATAAGGATTCATCAAAATCGGATTTATATGAAAACGATGGGTTAATTCGTTACGAAAAGGCAATTAATGATTATGGATTACACTCATTATCAAATCACAAAGGAAATTTAAAAAAAAATTGTCGATATGATCTCTTATCATATAAATCGATTAATTATGAAAATAAGAAGAACTCATATATTTTTCTTTTACCATCACAAGGAAACAATAACCAAAAAATATCCTATAATTACAACACAAATAAACGAAAACTTTTTACGCGAGGCGATAACAATTCTTTAGGCGAAAAAGCTATTACGGATATGAATAAATCTTTTTTTTATTACAGAATTATCCATTTGTATCTTAGAAAAAGAGTCAATATTGAAGCCTGGATCCAGACTAATACCAAGAATACTAAGATAAGTAATTATCAACTAATTGAACAAATCGATAAGAAGGTTTTTTTTGATTTGACGACTCACCAAACTGAGCAAACCAATCCAAGGATTCAAAGCTTTTTCGATTGGCTGGGAATGAACGAAGAATTTCCAATTTTGAATGAAGAACTTTGGTTCTTACCAGAATTGATACTCCTTTATAATGTATATAAACTAAAACTATGGATCATACCAATCAAATCACTTCTTTTAAATTTTAATGAAAAGAAAAGTTTGAGTGAAAAAAAAAATATCACCCTAAAGCAAAAATGGACTCTTGGATCCCTTCTCTTAAACCAAGAAAAATATGTTTCAGACTACGGTGATTTTTTAGACTATAGGGTGGAATCGGACATAAAAAAACGTATAATCGAAAGCAATACGGAGGAAGACCGCGATTTTTTACTAACAAGTCATTTGCTTGTTCAATTGAGATGGTCTTTTTTTTTCAATCTAACACTAATGAAAAATATCAAAGTATATTGTCTCCTGCTTAGCTTGCGAAATCCAAGAGAAAGCGCCCTATCCGCTATTCAAAGAGGAACAATAAATCTAGATATAATGCCGAGTCATAAATATGTTACAGAATGGATGCAAAGGGGAGTATTTTTTATTGAACCAGTTCGTATGGCTATAAATAATCCTGGACAGTTTCTTATGTATCAAAGCATACGGGTTTCATTATTGCAGAAGACTAATTATCAAACTAATCCAAGGTATGGAGAAAAAATGGATTTTGCAAAATCCATTGCAAAAGAGCAAAAAATTCTTGAAAATAGAGACATAAAAAACTCAAGTTTACTTGTTCTTGAAACTATTTTATCGCCGAGCCGTCGAAAAGAGTTAAGAATTCTAATGTCTTTTAATTCAAAAAAAACCAAAGGTATAGATATAAATCTGGGATTTTTCAACGGAACCAATGTCAAAATTTCTGGTCCATTTTTGATTGAAAGCAACCGTCTTAATAGATTAAAGTTTTTTCTTTGGCCAACTTGTCAATTAGAAGATTTAGTTTCTATGAATCGTTATTGGTTTAATAGCAATACTGGGAGTTCTTTCAGTATGTTAAGAATACATATGTATCCACAATTCTAAATGTATGAAATACATGATAGGATATTCTTATTTCTATTCTGTAAGATATCTCCCATAAAAAACTAAACAAACGTAGACACGTATTGTCTTATATTCTATTCTAATACATGAATACAAATTCAATAATATATCAATTAGATCTATGATTCATCAAAAGATTTTTAGTCTTTAAAGTTTCTTTTTTCTCTCTTTTATGTTCTGCGTTCCACCCTTTTTCTATCTCCGGATTAAAGTCCACCATTATTATTACTGATCCATAAAACTCATATTTTTTAAAAGTTGGAGAGGGTTTGGTTTTATGCTAAAGAATTCAGTTTCCTCAGTTATTTCCCAAAAACAAGAAAAAAAAGAAGAAACCAAGGGATCCGTTGAATTTCAAGTAGTTAATTTCACTCAGCAAATCCGAAGACTTACTTCACATTTGGAATTGCACAGAAAAGATTATTTATCTCAGAGAGGTCTAAAGAAAATTCTGGGAAAACGTCAACGGCTGCTGTGTTATTTGTCAAAAAAAAATGGAATACGTTATAAAGAATTAATTGATCGACTAGATATTCGGGAACCTAAAAGTCGTTAATTCCAATAACTAAAATTGAATTTATTGGTTATTGGATTATGAATTTTGATGAATTTCTTTTTGTTTTCTGCAATTCCTAGAAAAATGAATCAAGGAACAACCTATGAATGTACCAATTATAAGAAATGAACTTATGATAGTAAATATGGGACCTCATCACCCATCAATGCACGGCGTTCTTCGACTCATCATTACTCTAGATGGTGAAGATGTTGTTGACTGTGAACCAATATTGGGGTATTTACACAGAGGAATGGAAAAAATTGCAGAAAATAGAACAATTATCCAATATTTACCTTATGTAACTCGTTGGGATTATTTGGCTACTATGTTCACCGAAGCCATAACCGTAAATGCACCGGAACAGTTAGGGAATATTCAAGTACCTAAACGAGCCAGTTATATTAGAGTAATTATGTTAGAATTAAGTCGTATAGCTTCTCATTTACTATGGCTTGGCCCTTTTATGGCGGATATTGGTGCACAAACTCCCTTCTTCTACATTTTCCGAGAACGAGAATTAGTATATGATCTGTTCGAAGCTGCTACTGGTATGAGATTGATGCATAATTTTTTTCGTATCGGAGGAGTTGCCGCTGATTTACCGTATGGGTGGATAGATAAATGCATTGATTTCTGCGACTATTTTTTAACCGGAATTTCGGAATATCAAAAACTTATTACACGCAATCCTATTTTTTTAGAACGTGTTGAGGGAGTAGGAATTTTGAGTGGAGAAGAAGCACTAAATTGGGGTTTATCGGGCCCAATGCTACGAGCGTCCGGAATAGACTGGGATCTTCGTAAAGTTGATCATTATGAGTGTTATGACGAATTTGATTGGGAAGTCCAATGGCAAAAAGAAGGAGATTCGTTAGCTCGTTATTTAGTAAGGATCAGTGAAATTGAGGAATCTATCAAAATTATTCAACAAGCTTTAGAAGGAATTCCGGGAGGACCTTATGAGAATTTAGAAATACGATGTTTTGATAAAGTAAGGGATTCCCAATGGAATGATTTTGAATATCGCTTCATTAGTAAAAAAACCTCTCCCACTTTTGAATTGTCGAAACAAGAACTTTATGCGAGAGTCGAAGCCCCAAAAGGCGAATTGGGAATTTTTCTGCTAGGAGATGGGAAAATTTTTCCTTGGAGATGGAAAATTAGACCGCCGGGTTTTATCAATTTGCAAATTCTTCCTCAGCTAGTTAAAAGAATGAAATTGGCTGATATTATGACGATACTAGGTAGTATAGATATCATTATGGGAGAAGTTGATCGTTAAAATGATAATTGATACAACAGAAGTACAAGATATCAATGCTTTTTTAAAATGGGAATCCTTAAAAGAGGTGTATGAGATCATATTGATGCTTATTCCGATTTTGACTGTTATAGTGGGAATCACAATAGGTGTACTAGTAATTGTTTGGTTAGAAAGAGAAATAGCTGCAGGACTACAACAACGTATTGGACCTGAATATGCTGGACCTTTTGGAATTCTCCAAGCTTTAGCAGATGGTACAAAACTACTTTTCAAAGAAAACCTTCTTCCATCTAGAGGCGATACTTATTTATTCAATATCGGACCATCCATAGCAGTCATATCAATTCTATTAAGTTATTTAGTAATCCCTTTTGGCTATCATCTTGTTCTAGCCGATCTCAATATTGGTGTTTTTTTATGGATTGCCATTTCAAGTATTTCGCCAATTGGACTTCTTATGTCAGGATATGGATCAAATAACAAATATTCTTTTTTAGGTGGTTTACGGGCTGCTGCTCAATCGATTAGTTATGAAATACCATTAACTCTATGCGTGTTATCAATATCTCTACGTGCGATTCGTTGAAACATTTTCTCTATTGTCCTTTTTCTTTTCGTTGGAAAGAAATTGTCTGAATTAAAGAAATCACTTCATTTTTTTGTTCATTAACCTAACTGATGAACACAATCCGATAGTTCTATGAGTGAAAGAAAACAGCTTCTAAATTTGCAGTAAAAATAGTAAGTCTCATTTCCTATGTATAAGGATTAAACAGAAGTAAACATAAGTAATTCACACTGTTTATCCCAAGATCGGTTGATTGATCATCCTGACTTGAAGCGGATTTAAAATAACAACCAAACTTTATGGGTTTTTCACTATCGTTTGTATGTAGGTATTACCATAATAGTGAGTTGATAAAAAATGAGTGGGTGGTTAGAAATACCAAAGTACACAAAGGATTAGTAATAGAGATTATGCAAATTATACAAAAACGTATTTCCGCATAACAGGAACACTCATTGGGGCTTTAAGTTGGTAGAAATGATCTGGTAGTACTTCCCACGATTCCGATTCAGAGTATGCCCCTATCCACTGAAAAAAAAACTATCAGGAACGAAAGAATCCTTTTTGAAAGGACCCCTTTTTGAGAAAGAAGAAAAAGAAGAACAGGAACGAACAAAATAGAAAGAATGCAATTCCAATAAAAAAGAGTGACCTTTTTTATTCTTTCTTTAATATAGTTATATTCTTTCTGTAATATAGTTATATTCATAGGGATAAAAGTCCTGTAATGAGTGATGAAGTAATGGAATATGTAATATTTTTTTTCGTAATCGAAAATCCTGGGTTGGAATATTTATATATAGTATTAAAAGGAGTATTTTATGAACGGCTTAAGTTATTACTCAAATAATATTGAAATTCTTACAATTAAAGTAAAAGTAAAGGATGAGATTAATTCAGAAATACTTTTTTTTATAGCAGACGGAATTACATTGGGCTAATTCAGGGCTTTTTCATAGATTTTGACTCTATCTAACATACAAGTATATCACGTTAAATAATACCAACCCGGTCCTAAAATTTATTTAGGCTCCTAGAGGAGCCGTATGAGATGAAAATCTCATGTACGGTTCTGTAATAGCGATAGTAACAGTAATGTTATCACCGACTATGATTATCTAATAGTTCAAGTACAGTTGATATAGTTGAAGCACAGTCAAAATATGGTTTATGGGGGTGGAATTTGTGGCGTCAACCAATAGGGTTTATCGTTTTTCTAATTGCTTCTCTAGCCGAATGTGAGAGGTTACCCTTCGATTTACCAGAAGCAGAAGAAGAATTAGTAGCAGGTTATCAAACCGAATATTCAGGTATCAAATTTGGTTTATTTTTTGTTGCATCCTATCTAAATCTATTAGTTTCTTCATTTTTTGTAATAGTTCTTTACTTGGGTGGTTGGAATCTCTCTATTCCATATATATCCATTCCTGAACTTTTTGAAAAAGCAGGCGGAGTCTTTGGAACAATCATTAGTATTTTTATTACATTAGTTAAAACTTATTTGTTTTTGTTCATTCCTATTACAACAAGATGGACTTTACCTAGGCTGAGAATGGATCAATTATTAAATCTTGGATGGAAATTTCTTTTACCTATTTCTCTCGGTAATTTATTATTAACAACTTCTTCCCAACTCCTTTCACTCTAACCATGCGAGTCTATACGTAGACTTATCTGAAACAAGAGAAGGAAACAATCATCAAATTATTCATAGCTATTCGCGATATGTTCCCTATGGTAACTGGGTTCATCAATTATGGTGAACAAACAGTACGAGCTGCAAGGTACATCGGTCAAGGTTTTATGATTACTTTATCCCACGCAAATCGTTTACCTGTAACGATTCAATATCCTTATGAGAAATTAATTCCATCAGAGCGTTTCCGCGGTCGAATTCACTTTGAATTTGATAAATGCATTGCTTGTGAAGTATGTGTTCGCGTATGCCCGATAAATTTACCTGTTGTTGATTGGAAACTACAAACTAGGATCCGAAAGAAACAATTGCTTAATTACAGTATTGATTTTGGAATCTGTATATTTTGTGGTAATTGCGTTGAGTATTGCCCCACAAATTGTTTATCAATGACTGAAGAATATGAGCTTTCTACGTATGATCGTCACGAATTGAATTATAATCAAATTGCTTTGGGTCGTTTACCATTGGCATTAATTGACGATTACACAATTCGAACAATTTCGAATGCGCCTCAAATAAAAAATGGCTAAACGCCTTTTAGAAAAAAATGATAATTACTAATGTAGTCTTTTGATATAAAGGAATTTTTTTTTGAACTGCCGAATTGAACCTCAAAAAAGAATGATATTGGTCCAATTATTAAACCTATATCAATACACATTTATTCTTTCAATTAAAAATATATTCCGGATAATTTTACTTTTCCTGGTCCGATCAATAAGGTCATGAAACATTTCTATTTTTTTTATTCTTATTTTATATTATATATAATGGATTTACCGGGACCAATACACGATTTTCTTTTAATCTTTCTGGGATCAGGTCTTATATTAGGAGGTCTAGGAGTAGTATTATTTACTAATCCAATTTATTCCGCCTTTTCATTGGGATTCGTTCTTGTTTGTATATCCTTATTCTATATTTCATCAAATTCCCATTTTGTAGCTGCTGCCCAACTTCTTATTTATGTGGGAGCTATAAATGTTTTAATCATATTTGCTGTGATGTTTATTAATGGTTCAGAATATTACAAAGATTTCGAGTTTTGGACTGTTGGAGATGGGGTTACTTCAGTGGTTTGTACAAGTATTTTTGTTTCACTAATTACTACTATTCCAGATACCTCATGGTACGGGATTATTTGGACTACAAGATCAAACCATATTGTAGAACAGGATTTGATAAGTAATAGTCAACAAATTGGGATTCATTTATCAACAGATTTTTTTCTTCCATTTGAGCTCATTTCAATAATTCTTTTATTTGCTTTGATAGGTGCAATTGCGGTAGCTCGTCAGTAATAAAGCTTTCAAACGTTCATAGATAAGATAAGAAATTTTTTTTTAATTCAATCTAGTACCTAGTCTCAATATTAGAAATCTATTTCTTTGTCCCTGTTCCGTACTTTTTTTTAGATTCTAGTCAATAGAATAAGTTGAGTTGTTGTTCATATTGAAATGAATCAAGATTGATAAGGAGTCGGTCAATGATGCTCGAATATGTACTTATTTTGAGTGCCTATTTATTTTCTATCGGTATCTATGGATTGATCACGAGCCGAAATATGGTTAGAGCCCTTATGTGTCTTGAACTTATCCTAAATGCAGTTAATATAAACTTCGTAACATTTTCTGATTTTTTTGATAGCCGCCAATTAGTAGGAGATATTTTCTCAATTTTTGTAATAGCTATTGCAGCCGCTGAAGCAGCTATTGGACCAGCAATTATTTCCTCAATTTATCGTAATAGAAAATCAACTCGCACCAATCAATCAAATTTCTTGAATAAATAATATGAATATGCATTCAAAAATTTGAATCTTTATCGACGCAAATAAAAAATTGTTATTCAGTAAGTCCAATTAGTATGTATGATATTAAATATAGGGTCATATTCCTATTTACGAAGATGGACTAAATAAAAGTATCTTTACTCGTTTGTATAAGCTGATCCATAAATCAAAATAAATTTTGTATAAAAATTTTGGTAAATCATTGATTCATCTGATATCTCAATACATGATTCATGTACAAGTTTATTAGATTGAAAATTTATGACGTTCAAAAATTTAGAGATTCAATGTCACATTCAGTAAAAATTTACGATACATGTATAGGATGTACTCAATGTGTTCGAGCCTGCCCCACAGATGTATTAGAAATGATACCGTGGGACGGGTGTAAAGCGAAACAAATAGCATCCGCCCCAAGAACAGAAGACTGTGTTGGTTGTAAACGATGTGAATCCGCCTGTCCAACGGATTTCTTGAGTGTTCGGGTTTATTTATGGCATGAAACAACTCGTAGCATGGGCCTAGCTTATTGATACGTTCAAAAAAAAATAGCACTAATCCATTTTTTACCGACAAAAACCCGTGCTCAAAATAATATATAGTTTCCATTTCTTTTTTTTAGTACGGGTTTTTTATGGTCTAAGTGTATCTTATCTTTACCATGAACTTTTTTCCTTGGTTAACTTTAATTGTAGCTTTTCCGATATCTGCAGGTTCTTTTATTTTCTTTCTCCCTCAGAAAGGAAATAAAATAATTAGGTGGTACACTATATGTATATGTATTTTAGAACTCCTTCTAATGACCTATGCATTCCGTTATCATTTCCGATTTGACGATCCTTTAATACAACTGGCCGAGGAGTATAAATGGATACGTTTTTTTTCTTTTTACTGGAGATTAGGAATAGATGGACTTTCTATAGGACCCATTTTATTAACGGGATTTATTACTACTTTAGCTACTTTGGCAGCTTGGCCCGTTACTCGAGATTCACGATTTTTCCATTTCTTGATGTTAGCAATGTATAGTGGCCAAATAGGATTATTTTCTTCCCGGGACCTTTTACTTTTTTTCATCATGTGGGAGTTAGAATTAATTCCTGTTTATTTACTTGTATCCTTATGGGGAGGAAAGAAACGTCTATACTCAGCTACCAAGTTTATTTTGTACACTGCAGGAGGTTCCATATTTCTGTTAATGGGAGTTCTGGGTATCGGTTTATATGGTTCCAATGAACCAACATTCAATTTTGAAATATTATCTAATAAATCCTATCCTGTGGCATTGGAAATAATATTCTATATTTTATTTCTTATTGCTTTTGCTGTCAAATTACCGATTCTACCCCTACATACTTGGTTACCAGATACCCACGGGGAAGCACATTATAGTACTTGTATGCTTCTAGCTGGAATTTTATTAAAAATGGGAGCATATGGGTTGGTTCGGATCAATATGGAATTATTACCCCGCGCTCATTCGCTATTTTCTCCATGGTTGATAATAGTTGGTACGATCCAAATAATCTATGCAGCTTTAACATCTCTTGGCCAACGTAATTTAAAAAAACGAATAGCCTATTCTTCTGTATCTCATATGGGTTTCATAATTATAGGAATTGGCTCTATTACTGATACGGGCCTCAACGGAGCTCTTTTACAAATAATCTCTCATGGCTTTATTGGTGCTGGGCTTTTTTTCTTGGCAGGAACGGGTTATGATCGAATCCGTCTTGTTTATCTCGATGAAATGGGTGGGATAGCTATTTTAATGCCCAAAATATTCACGATGTTGAGTATATTATCGATGGCTTCTCTTGCATTACCGGGTATGAGTGGTTTTGTTGCGGAATTGATAGTCTTTTTTGGACTAATTACTAGTCAAAAATATCTTTTAATGACAAAAATACTAATTACTTGTGTAATGGCAATGGGGATGATATTAACTCCTATTTATTTATTATCTATGTCACGCCAGATGTTCTATGGATACAAGCTATTTACTGTTCCAAATTCCTATTTTTTTGATTCGGGACCACGAGAACTATTTGTTTCGATCTCCATCGTTCTACCCATAATAGGTATTGGTCTTTACCCGGATTTCGTTTTTTCATTATCAGTTGATAAGGTTCAAAGTATTTTATGTAAATATTTTTATAGATAATTTTTTTATAGATAAATTTTTGACTTAATTAACTCATTAATAGAAAAAGAATTGTAACTGGATCTATTTAGCCTTTGTGAGAGCCATTTGAATCAATACAATACTTGATTCAAACGGCTCTTGACGTTCAACTAAGATTTATTAGATTTTTATTTATCTATGCTATTTTCTATCGCTAATCGGTAGGCCTTTTTTATTCTTTTTTTATTCAAGTAGATGTTAATTGAAATGAACCATAACTATGTAGCCCTATTCCTAAGAGATTGACCCCAAAATAGCATACCCAAATTATAATAAAGCCCATAGAAGCTACAATTGCAGAATTGGCAACTTTCCTATTTGTATTTGTTCGAGTATGTAAATAAATCGCGAATATAGTCCATGTAATAAAGGCCCAAGTTTCTTTTGGGTCCCAATTCCAATATGATCCCCAGGCCTCATTAGCCCAGACTGCTCCGGAAAGAATCCCTATAGTTAAAAAGATAAACCCTAGACTAATAACACGATAACTCCAATGATCTAATTGTTGAATCAATTGGGATCGGTAATAATTTTTAGCAGAATCAAAGGAGATGCTTTGTAAAACATTCCTTCTTTTATTCATGTATTGGATCTGACCAAAGTAAAATAACTCAGTAAAAAAAAAATGGCTGTTAGCAAAAATTTCGATATCCTTTCTAAATGTAATGACTAGAAGAGATACTGATAATAATGATCCACATAAAAGAGCTGCATAACCTAATAACATCATACTTACATGCATCATTAACCACTGGGATTGGAGAGCAGGTACTAATATTGTGGATTGATGCATTTCAGTTAACAGACTCGAAGTGGCAAATCCTTGAGTAAAAATAGCACTTGGTGCAGTTATTACGCGTAAATTTGTTTTTTTAAAATATGGAAACATATGAATAATCGAGAAACTCCACGAAAGGAAAATTAACGATTCACACAAATCACTTAATGGAAAATGGTGTGAATAAATCCAACGAATAATTAATAATCCTGTTAGACAGAAAAAAATAGCTATTAGACCTCTTTCAGCGGAATTAGAGAGTCCTATCATTTCATCGACTACGAAGCTTATCAAATAAATTGTAATTACAATTGAAACAAGGGAAAAAGAAATATGAGTTAATATATGTTCGACAGTAAAAAATATCATATCCATTTTTAAAATAAGGTATCGGAATTGAATTCATTATAGGACTTATTCTATCTCGTTTAGAAGAGAATGTGCCGCTACTCGGATTCGAACCGAGATGCTCAAGCACTGCTTCCTAAGAGCAGCGTGTCTACCAATTTCACCATAGCGGCTTACTTAAAATGATAATAAGCTATTATTATTTAAGTGTCGAGATTTAATGAGTTAAGTAACTGTTCTGAACTTTTTTTAGTAAATGGCTAAATTAATGAACTTAATAAACTGAATAGTCAGGTTTGTTCAGGTCTTTTATTCTGTCCAGTGTTGTATTTGTAAATAAAAAGTGCTACCTCCTATCTTAGGAAAGCATAAAAAAAGATTGTGCGAAAGGGAGAGATGGGGGAAATAAAAATCCCCACCAGATAGAAGGTTTCAAATAGTTTATTTTGAGTATGTTTTCTTATTTCCGGGGTGGGGATTTTTATTTCGCAAAAAAATATTGCTTTCGGGATTTTTTTTTATACCATTATAGAATAGTCAAAAAGTTCCATTTACGCTTTACTAGAGTATTGCATTAGATAATAAAAATTTTGTAGTCCTATTCTACCCTAAATTAACATTTGTCCGATTCCGATTATTTGAATCTATTATTATTTAGGTGTCGGTACAAAAAAACTTTTTGAATTACCAGTAGAAAGGGATTTGCCTAATGAAAAGGCTTTTAACGCTGCCCAATATCCCTTCCTTTTCCACAACCTTTTATGAATACGCTTTTTGGCCAGAGAAGTACGTTTTTTTGGAACTGCCATTCAAAATTTAAAAGGTTTTTCAATAATATCATTGGATGTGAAAGACATCTATTGTTCAAAACGAATTCTTTTTCATTATCTATCTATCCATAGATGATATGCTACTAACCTCAGAAAAAAAAAACAAACAGCTTCCATTTCGATCTTAGTTTATTTTAGTCATTTATACCTGGAATCAAATTCATCGACTAATTACCCAGCTTTGATCTAATAACTACTTTAAATATAAAGTTTCCTATTAATTGGCTAAGGTGAAAGAGAGAATATACCTAATTTAAAAATTTTCATTTTTCTTTTATTTAAAAACTAAGTATTCCGTTTTCACAAATGAGTTCTCCATGTTATTTGACCAATTTACACTTCTTGATTTGAATATTTGAAGTATTGAAGAAACACTGAGAATAATTCAGAATAAAACTTTTTTAGTTCTTACCTATCTTGATTTTTTCTTTTACAATTCGATAGGATCTGGTGAATTAGAAATAATCTTGAAAGAAAAAAAATTATGGAACATACATATCAATATGCATGGCTCATACCTCTCCTTCCACTTCCAGTTCCTATTGTAATAGGACTAGGTCTTATCTTTTTTCCGACGGCAACAAAAAATCTTCGACGTATGTGGTCGTTTCATAGTATTTTCTTGTTAAGTATAGTTATGGTTTTTTCAGCCGACCTATCTATTCAACTAATAAATAGGAGTTCCATTTATCAATATATATCGTCTTGGACCATCAATAATGATTTTTCTTTAGAGTTTGGCTATTTGATTGATCCACTTACTTCTATTATGTCAATATTAATCACTACTATCGGAGTTATGGTTCTTATTTATAGTGATAATTATATGTTTCATGATCAAGGATACTTGAGATTTTTTGCTTATATGAGTTTTTTCAATGCATCTATGTTGGGATTAGTTACCAGTTCTAATTTGATACAAATTTATCTTTTTTGGGAATTAGTTGGAATGTGCTCTTATCTATTAATAGGTTTTTGGTTCACACGACCCCTTGCCGCAAATGCTTGCCAAAAAGCATTTGTGACTAACCGTATCGGGGATTTTGGTTTATTATTAGGAATTTTAGGTCTTTATTGGATAACAGGTAGCTTTGAATTTCGAGATTTGTTCCAAATATTCAATAACTTTATTTCTACTAATGAGGTCCATTTTTTATTTGGAACTTTATGCGTCTTCCTATTATTTTCTGGTGCAGTTGCTAAATCTGCTCAATTTCCCCTTCATGTATGGTTACCCGATGCTATGGAGGGTCCTACTCCTATTTCAGCTCTTATCCATGCTGCTACTATGGTGGCAGCGGGAATTTTTCTTGTAGCTCGGCTTTTTCCCCTTTTTATAGTTATACCTTACATAATGAATTTCATATCTTTGCTAAGTATAATAACAGTACTATTAGGAGCTACTTTAGCTCTTGCTCAAAACGATATTAAAAGAAGTTTAGCCTATTCTACAATGTCTCAATTGGGGTATATGATGTTAGCTTTAGGTATGGGGTCTTATCGAACGGCTTTATTTCATTTGATTACTCATGCTTATTCTAAAGCATTATTGTTTTTAGGATCTGGATCAATTATTCATTCAATGGAGCCTATTGTTGGATATTCTCCAAATAAAAGTCAAAATATGGTTCTTATGGGTGGTTTACTA